TATGTACCCATAGATGCTATATTGGATTTGAATCAGATTTCGGATCAATCTATATTGATTGACTGCCTCCATGATGTTGTTGCTAGCAAATACCGCTGTTTTTAGTTTTGGATCTTCCAAATCATTCCCGCAGTGGATCCGGACCAATTTTTTTCTGATCCTTCGATAAAAAGATTCATTCTCCTCATAAAAAAGAGGAGGTAGAACCAATAAAGATTTCTTTTTCGATTCATCTCTGGAGTTGAATACCTCATTCAAGAATTTTTTTTGATCCAACCCGTAGGAATCAATAGAAAAGGCAAATCCCCTATGATACACCAGATCCGGCTCGGTTATTGATAGAGTGAATAGATCTGCCATTTCTTGAAATCTCTCTTCTGATTCAAAATCGTGGTGTAACGTGTATCCCCCTTTGTTCCGGTTATGGAATAGATGAAATAAATCCAAAAATGGATTTTTTTTCAAGAATGAAATCTTATTGGAACTGTCCATATCTGGTTCATCCTTCGGAACCATATCACATCCCGGATCTGATGAAATAGGATGAATTGAGACGGTATTTTGTAAATACGTAATTATCTTGAATATATCAACCATTTCTTTATTTTCCGATCGCCTGGAAGGGACAAAAGAAACATCTTGTTTTTTCTTCAAAAATTGCTGATCTCTAGTGGACCTCTCAGTAGGATTCGAACCCAGATGAAGTTCTGACCATCTGTCAGAGAAAAAAGAACGAATTGATCTTGTAGGATTCCCAAGAAATTCTTCGATTTCTTTCGGAAGCAGATGATTATTCATCTGCTTCTCACGTTTCGTGAATAGCCGGGACATTGAGGAAGATCCAAAAAGGCATTTCGGGAATCGATCTGATTCTATCTCTGTTCGTTCCGTTTGAAGAAAGGAAGGATCCCAAAGAATCGATCTTTCTTTTAGTTGCTGAATCTCTGTTTGATCGATCAATGTGTGATATTCTGAATCCTCATTTCTAATGGAATCGAAATGATCTCTGGATTGATCAGAGGATCCTTTCGATTGGCTAGAATCCGTTACTTGAACGAAAATAGATCTTGTGGAATCATATTGAATATTTGACAATACATTCCGTACCCTGCTAAAAAACCAATCCTTGTTTACCAACCACACATTGTCTAACCAAATCCAATTCTCTCTCGATACGTTCCTCAAAAAATCCGATTCGTGCTGATTCTTCCCCCAACTAACGAAGAGATCTTGGCGGAATTGCCACATATGAAATTGAGCACAATTTTGCAAAGAAATACCCCACTTGTTTCTCGAGAAGAGATGGGAAACGTGCTCAATATCATTTGATTGAATAGTTGCCTCAGCTCCTTGTTGTTTGAAGAAACCCTCCCCTTCAATTGGTCTTTTTTCACGAAAAGCAGACATGAGATAACAAATCAAGTCTTTCCCTAAGATTTCGAATAGCTGTCCCGAATTCAAGTTGATTATGTTTCGCTTCTTCCTCGGAGAAAGACGATCAAACAATTCCCAATCATGGTCCTTGCGGATCGGATCATCCGTATAGGATAAAAAAAGAAACTCCAGATATTTGCTATCTTTCTCTTTGAATGAGATCTCAATTCCAGCTACGGTTTCATTAGCTATCTTACAACTAGAATCCCTCTTTTTTCCGATCCGGTTCCTCCACCACTGCGAACCCCGGTTCGATTCAGGCATGATACACTTTTTATTTATTGGGAGAACCCAAGTACTCTCTTGCGGATCCATGAAACAACTCTCAGAAATCTTTTTCTCTTTTGGAAGATACAGGAGCGAAACAATCAATCTATTGATATTGGAAGACCAAAAAGATTCTTCCAATGTCTCATTTCTGGGTCCAATGGAATTCATAGGTATAGGAAGAAGCTCCATCAAATAGAGATTTTTTCTTTCGACCATCTTTCGATTGGTAATACGAGATATAAGGACCACTACTACAAGCAGTACTACACCTTTGATCGTGAAATATCGATTGCTTGTTGAACCCTGTGAATCACGTGAAAGTAGGATACTCCAAATTCGGGGGTCAGAGAGTTTCATAAAACGTTCTTGGTGGAAAAAAATGTGAGTGAAAGATCCCACTGAATCGAATTTGATCCATGAATCTAAGAAATAGTGAGAATTCTTGATCTCACTCAATATCTCTCTCAATTCGAAGATCCAGGATTTGAATTGATATCGTTTCATTGATTCCTCCTAAAGATTTTCATTGATTCCTCCTAAAGATTTCATTTCAATTGGAATTTGGTTATTCACGATGTACAATGAGCCCTGTTAAGCATCCATGGCTGAATGGTTAAAGCGCCCAACTCATAATTGGCAAATTCGTAGGTTCAATTCCTGCTGGATGCACGCCAATGGGAACGTTCAATAAGTCTATTGGAATTGGCTCTGTATCAATGGAATCTCATCATCCATACATAACGAATTGGTATGGTATATTCATACCATAACATATGAACAGTAAGAACTAGAATTCTTATCGATACTGGAACTCATAGGGAAGAAAATGGAGTTATGGATGGAATCAAATATGCAGTATTTACAGAAAAAAGTATTCGGTTATTGGGGAACAATCAATATACTTCTAATGTCGAATCAGGATCAACTAGGACAGAAATAAAGCATTGGGTCGAACTCTTCTTTGGTGTCAAGGTAATAGCTATGAATAGTCATCGACTCCCAGGAAAGGGTAGAAGAATAGGACCTATTATGGGACATACAATGCATTACAGACGTATGATCATTACGCTTCAACCGGGTTATTCTATTCCACCTCTTATAGAGAAAAGAACTTAAAGCAAAATACTTAATAACACGGCGATACATTTATACAAAACTTCTACCCCGAGCACACGTAATAGAGCCATAGACAGTCAAATGAAATCCAATCCACGAAATAATTTGATCTGTGGACAGCATCATTGTGGTAAAGGTCGTAATGCCAGAGGAATCATTACCGCAAGACATAGAGGGGGAGGTCATAAGCGTCTATACCGTAAAATCGATTTTCGACGGAATGAAAAAGACATATCTGGTAGAATCGTAACCATAGAATATGACCCTAATCGAAATGCATACATTTGTCTCATACATTATGGGGATGGTGAGAAAAGATATATTTTACACCCCAGAGGGGCTATAATTGGAGATACCATTATTTCTGGTACAGAAGTCCCTATATCAATGGGAAATGCCCTACCTTTGAGTGCGGTTTGAACTATTGATTTACGTAATTGGAAGTAACCAATTAGGTTTACGATGAAACCTAGAAATCAATCACTGATCCAATTTGAGTACCTCTATGGGATAGACCTCAACAGAAAACTGTTGAGTAACGGCAGCAAGTGATTGAGTTCAGTAGTTCCTCATAGAAAATTATTGACTCTAGAGATATGGTAATATGGAGAAGACAAAATTGTTTGAAGCACGCACAGAACCGGAAGCGCCCCTTGTTTCAAAGAGAGGAGGACGGGTTATTCACATTTAATTTGATGGTCAGAGGCGAATTGAAAGCTAAGCAGTGGTAATTATAAAGATCCCCCCGGGGAAAAATAGAGATGTCTCCTACGTTACCCGTAATATGTGGAAGTATCGACGTAATTTCATAGAGTCATTCGGTCTGAATGCTACATGAAGAACATAAGCCAGATGATGGAACGGGGAGACCTAGGATGTAGAAGATCATACATGAGTGATTCGGCAGATTTGGATTCCTATATATCCACTCATGTGGTACTTCATCATACGATTCATATAAGATAAAGATCCATCTGTCTAGATATCATCATATACATCTAGAAAGCCGTATGCTTTGGAAGAAGCTTGTACAGTTTGGGAAGGGGTTTTTAAAAGAAGAATCTACTTCAACCGATATGCCCTTAGGCACGGCCATACATAACATAGAAATCACGCTTGGAAAGGGTGGACAATTAGCTAGAGCGGCGGGCGCTGTAGCGAAACTGATCGCAAAAGAGGGTAAATCAGCCACATTAAGATTACCATCCGGGGAGGTCCGTTTGATATCCAAAAACTGCTTAGCAACAGTCGGACAAGTGGGTAATGTTGGGGTGAATCAACAAAGTTTGGGTAGAGCCGGATCGAAGTGTTGGATAGGTAAGCGTCCTGTAGTAAGAGGAGTAGTTATGAACCCTGTAGACCATCCCCATGGAGGTGGGGAAGGGAAAGCCCCAATTGGTAGAAAAAAACCCACAACTCCTTGGGGTTATCCTGCGCTTGGAAGAAGAAGTCGGAAAAGGAAAAAATATAGTGATAGTTTTATTCTTCGTCGCCGTAAATAGGAATATGGAAAATAGAATTTTTTGAATTTGAAATAATGTGATGGGCGAACGACGGGAATTGAACCCGCGCGTGGTGGATTCACAATCCACTGCCTTGATCCACTTGGCTACATCCGCCCCTTATCTAGCTAAAGGATTTTCTCTTTTTTCCATTCATCATTATTGTATTTATTCTTACCTTCATACTTAGATCGAGATATTCTATTGGACATAGAATGCCAATCTTTAAAATGTAAAAAAAGGAGTAATCAGCTGTGGCACGTTCACTAAAAAAAAACCCTTTTGTAGCTAATCATTTATCAAGAAAAATTGAAAAACTCAACATGAGGGAGGAGAAAGAAATAATAGTAACTTGGTCTCGGGCATCTACCATTATACCCAAAATGATTGGCCATACAATCGCTATTCATAATGGAAAGGAACATTTACCTATTTATATAACAGATCGTATGGTAGGTCACAAATTGGGAGAATTCGCGCCGACTCTGACTTTCGCGAGACATGCGAGAAACGATAATAAATCTCGTCGTTAATTTGGAAAAAAAATAGATACTTATCATTCATTGGCGGGAGATAACCTTATGATAAAGAAAAAGAACTCGAATTCGAGTGGAGAAGTCAAAGTTTTAGCTCAACATATATGTATGTCTGTTTTCAAAGCGCAAAGAGTAATTGATCAGATTCGCGGGCGTTCTTATGAGGAAACGCTTATGATATTGGAACTTATGCCTTATCGAGCATCTTATCCCATTTTAAAATTGGTTTATTCCGCAGCAGCAAACGCTAGTCATAATATGGGTTTGAACGAAACCGATTTATTCATTAGTAAAGCCGAAGTCAATGGAGGTTCTTTTGTGAAAAAATTAAGACCTAGAGCTCGAGGACGTAGTTATCCGATAAAAAGGCCGACTTGTCATATAACAATTGTATTAAAAGATAAATCAAAATTATCTTTCGATGAATTTAAGATTTAGATTAATATTTAGAAAAAAATAGATGGAAAGATAATATAATAAAAAATATGGGACAAAAAATAAATCCGCTTGGTTTCAGACTTGGTACAACCCAAAATCATCATTCCTTTTGGTTCGCACAACCAAAAAATTTTTCTGTAGGTCTACAAGAAGATGAGAAAATACGGAATTGTATAAAGAACTATGTACAAAAAAATAAAAGAATATCCTCAGGTTTCGAAGGAATTGGAATTGCGCGTATAGAAATTCAAAAAAGAATTGATTTAATCCAGGTTATAATCCATATTGGATTCCCAAATTTATTAATAGAGGGCCGAACACGAGGAATCGAAGAATTACAGATGAATGTACAAAAAGAATTTCGTTCTGTGAACCGAAGAATCAACATTGCTATCACACGAATAGAAAAACCTTATGGAGACCCCAATATTCTTGCAGAATATATGGCTTCTCAATTAAGAAATAGAGTTTCATTTCGAAAGGCAATGAAAAGAGCTATTGAATTAACTGAACAAACAGATACAAAAGGAATTCAAATACAAATTGCAGGACGTATTGACGGAAAAGAAATTGCACGTGTCGAATGGATCAGAGAAGGTAGGGTTCCTCTACAAACAATTCGCGCTAAAATTGATCATTGTTCCTATACAATTCGAACTATCCATGGAGTACTAGGCCTCAAAATTTGGATATTTGTGGATGAAGAATAATAGACCTTTATTTATCTTGTCATTCTATTCAGTAATATAGTGATATATAGAACAAAAAACTAGAAACTTTTTCTGTTTTTCTGTTAAATCAAAAAAATAAAATAATTCAAATTCTATAAGGTTGAATAAAAAAGAAATTAACTTTTTTTTATTTATAATTGCTATGCTTAGTGTGTGACTCGTTAGTTTTTTCTTTAGAGTTTTTAGTAGGATCAAAAAAAGACTGATCCCTAATATTAATTCAATAACTACAACTACTATATAAAAAAAATTAAAAACTAATAACTAACTTATTGCTTCATATTGTCGAGATCCCAAAAACAGTCACTATATGACTGGATCAATCATATAGTTGTAACAACTGGAATTGTTCCATAACAAAAAAATATGATTGTGGATTTGAAATAAAAAAAAAGAAAGGGATGCGGATAAATGGAAAGGTGATAGAAAGAGAGAACAAAAATATCAATGATATATAATTCCAATATGTATGGTCTATGAATTACCTCATATAAATAAAAGGCAGTGTAATAAAGCATTAATTTCATATTGTTTTAATATTGTTTAATATTCTATCGATTGATATATAAATAATAAATGATATATAAATAATAAAGAGCTTCCGGTTAATAGAAACTGAGGAGATTGACTCGGAAACAGATTTTGTTGAGAGCTCCATTGCAGAGTTCAGGCCTAATCATTAATGGAGAAGCTATAGGAACGACGAAACCTGTGACTATATAGGATTCTATTTAAAAGAATCCAAATGATTGAGCAGGCGGGATGGCGGAATGAACCAAGAACCGTTTTTTTTTTACTCGGAGAGGTTGTGGATTGATCCTACGAATAAAGCAGGAAAAGGAAAGAGTCAATATTCGCCCGCGAAACCCTTATTTATTATTTATTGGATTCCAATATTGTCTTGATTCAATAATTTTTTTTTAAGAAAAGTAAAAAAAAAAAATAAGGATCCGGTATAAAAAAGAAACATTATCCATATCTAGAAATAGACAAATCTAACCGTATATACAGCTTCTTATCTAATAAATGAAATATAATATCAATAAATCCCATTACTTAGTTTAATGTATTAGTTATTAAATACATGCGCATCCGTAATATTATCGAATCCTTTCATTCGTGAGGAGCTGGATGAGAAGAAACTCTCATGTCCGGTTCTGTAGTAGAGGTGGGAAAAAACCATCAACTATAACCCCAAAAGAACCAGATTTCGTAAGCAACATAGAGGAAGAATGAAAGGAATATCTTGCCGAGGTAATCATATTTGCTTCGGCAGATATGCTCTTCAGGCACTTGAACCCGCTTGGATTACTGCTAGACAAATAGAAGCAGGACGAAGAGCAATGACACGATATGCACGTCGTGGTGGAAAAATATGGGTACGTGTTTTTCCCGATAAACCTATTACAGTAAGGCCCGCAGAAACACGTATGGGGTCGGGAAAGGGATCTCCCGAATATTGGGTATCTGTTGTTAAACCCGGTCGAATACTTTACGAAATGGGCGGAGTCTCAGAAACTGTAGCCAGAGCAGCAATTTCAATAGCTGCGTGCAAAATGCCTATAAAAACTCAATTTATTATTTCAGGATAGGGATGTAAAACTAAATATAAAAAAGGGATGAAAAAACAACCACGAGTTTCTTTATTTCTAGACAAATACTATTTCTTCTTTTTCCTCATTCTTTGCATTGAAATAAAAAATTCAAATAAAAATGATATGATTCAACCTCAGACCCTTTTGAATGTAGCCGATAACAGTGGAGCTCGAGAATTAATGTGTATTCAAATCATAGGAGCTGGTAATCATAGATATGCTCATATTGGTGACGTTATTGTTGCTGTAATTAAAGAAGCAGTGCCCAATATGCCTCTAGAAAGATCAGAAGTAATAAGAGCTGTAATTGTACGTACATGTAAAGAACTCAAACGTGACAACGGTATGATAATACGATATGATGACAATGCAGCGGTTGTCATTGATCAAGAAGGAAATCCAAAAGGAACTCGAGTTTTTGGCGCGATTGCTCGGGAATTGAGACAGTTGAATTTTACTAAAATAGTTTCATTAGCTCCCGAGGTATTATAAAGACTCATAGTCATAGATCAAATTAGGATATTGTTCTAGTAGGATATCTGAAATAAACCCAATTAATAGATTGTGTCTCACGCATATACTTTTACTAAATTTAATAATTAATTGAATAATAAATTTCAAATTTAATTAAATAATGAATACTTTGAAGTATTCAAATAAAAAAACATGTTGATTATATCCAAATTCGGAAGCACCAATAATTATAATTCGTCATGGGCAGAGACGCTATTGCTGATATAATAACTTCTATAAGAAATGCTAACATGAGTAAAAATGGAACGGTTCGAATAGTATCCACAAATATCACCGAAAACATTGTTAAAATACTCCTACGAGAGGGTTTTATTGAAAATGTTCGGAAACATCAGGAAAGTAATAAAAATTTCTTGGTTTCAACCTTGCGCCATAAAAGAACTAGGAAAGGAATATATAAAACGATTTTAAAACGTATCAGTCGACCCGGTCTACGAATTTATTCCAACTATAAAAAAATTCCTAAGATTTTAGGTGGAATGGGAATTGTAATTCTTTCCACTTCTCGAGGCATAATGACAGATCGAGAAGCTAGACTAGAAAAAATTGGAGGAGAAATTTTGTGTTATATATGGTGATCCTCCTCTGGTATCCTAATTTTATCTCTAACTTCCTATTTGTGAAATAGAGAGGAAAGGTGAGTTATATAACTCTTCCTCCATTAGTTGATACTTCAAAAAGGTTTCCTGGAATGAAAAAAAAATGATTCATGAAGGTTTAATTACTGAATCATTTCCCAATGGTATGCTCTCCGAATCCGTTTATATTTTATATAATGAAGATCTAATTCTAGGTTATATTTCGGGGAAGATCCGACGCAGTTTGATACAAACACTGCCGGGGGATAGAATCAAAATAGAAATAAGGCAATATTATTCATTCAACCAGGGGACGTATAATTTATAGACTTCGGAACAAAGATTCGAACGATTAGATGGATTCTTTTTGAAAAAATCCCTTTCATCAAAGATACAATTTGAAGCAAAAAAAAACAAGAGACTTATTTTCTTCCAAGGAATAGATTCAAAATTAAAGTAAGGAGTAAGAAATATGAAAATAAGGGCTTCTGTTCGTAAAATTTGTGAAAAATGTCGACTGATCCGTAGGCGCGGACGAATTATAGTGATTTGTTCCAATCCGAGACATAAACAGAGACAAGGATAATCTTTCTAAAGTTTCTCAAAGAGGGGAAAAATAAAAGATTTGTTTTAACATAAAATGGATATCTCCATATCTTTTTATATATTTCTGATTCATATTTATGAGATGATAAAATATGGCAAAACCTATACAAAGAATTGGTTCGCGTAGGAATGGGCGTATTAATTTACGTAAGACTGGACGTAGAATACCAAAAGGAGTTATTCATGTTCAAGCTAGTTTCAACAATACCATTGTAACTGTTACAGATGTACGAGGTCGAGTGGTTTCTTGGGCCTCCGCCGGTACTTCTGGATTCAAAGGCACAAGAAGGGGAACACCCTATGCTGCGCAAGCAGCCGCTTTAGATGCTATTCGTACTGTAGTAGATCAAGGTATGCAACGAGCAGAAGTTATGATAAAAGGTCCTGGTCTCGGAAGAGACGCAGCATTACGGGCTATTCGTAGAAGTGGTATACTATTAAGTTTCGTACGTGATGTAACACCTATGCCACATAATGGATGTAGACCTCCCAAAAAAAGACGTGTGTAAAAATAAGAATTAAATGGATTCCAAGAGAAATAAACGATTCAATGATCTGATCAAATAATAATATTAGTATGGTTCGAGAGGAAATAGCAGGATCCACTCGAACACTACAGTGGAAATGTGTTGAATCAAGAGTAGACAGTACGCGTCTTTA